TTAAATTATAAGAAATTTTTTAAGTCAAAAATGAATATTTGTGAACAATGTGGATATCATTTGAAAATGAGTAGTTCAGATAGAATTGAACTTTTGATTGATCCAGGCACTTGGGATCCCATGGATGAAGACATGGTCTCTCTGGATCCCATTGAATTTCATTCGGAGGAGGAGCCTTATAAAGATCGTATCGATTCTTATCAAAGAAAAACGGGATTAACTGAGGCTGTTCAAACAGGCATAGGCCAACTCAATGGTATTCCCACCGCAATTGGGGTTATGGATTTTCAGTTTATGGGGGGTAGTATGGGATCCGTAGTTGGGGAGAAAATTACCCGTTTGATCGAGTATGCTACCAATAATTTTTTACCTCTTATTATAGTGTGTGCTTCCGGGGGGGCACGCATGCAAGAAGGAAGTTTGAGCTTGATGCAAATGGCTAAAATATCTTCTGCTTTATATGATTATCAATCAAATAAAAAGTTATTCTATGTATCAATCCTTACATCACCTACTACTGGTGGGGTGACGGCTAGTTTTGGTATGTTGGGGGATATCATTATTGCCGAACCCAATGCCTACATTGCATTTGCGGGTAAAAGAGTAATTGAACAAACATTGAATAAAACAGTACCTGAAGGTTCCCAAGCGGCCGAATATTTATTCCAGAAGGGCTTATTCGATCTAATCGTACCACGTAATCCTTTAAAAGGCGTTCTGAATGAGTTATTTCAGCTCCACGCTTTCTTTCCTTTGAATCAAAATTCAATCAAGTAGAGCCTTAAGTTCAATTATTTTATTTATAGCAAACACGTAGTTAGTTTATCAGAATCAAAGTCAAAATAATCAGAATAGGTTTTTGGGGTGGTATAAGATCTAATTGTAGAAAGAATCAAAAGTTAAAGTTGCGGATAATTCTTTTTTTGTTTACCTATATTCTTGATTAGTAATCAGGGAGCTTCTATTAACAAGATAAAAGAGTGCATTTTTCCGTTCGTGAAATTCGTTTTATTTGACGAATTTCATCTTCCCTATATACGTATGTATATAGAATTCAAATATAGAAAAAAAGAAGATAGCGTTTTCTATCTTTCTATATCTAACGAGAATCCCCATTTTGACTAAGAATCCCTGTTGAATGTTGAAGTTGAATCGGATTCTAACGAATCTTTCAGTAATTTGTAAGAAACTCTTTCTTTATTAAATTAAAAGACAACAACAAAAGAAGAAGAATAATAAAGTCGATTATCATACATATATTTCATGTAGAAAGATGAATAAGTCCATTATTTAGTTCTACATTCCTTGCACTTATTCTATATACTCACTTAGATATATACTTAGGTCTATACTAATTAGAATTATTATTTAATTAATAATATTAAGAATTATAATTATTATAAGATATCTTTATAACAATAACAGGTACAACTAATAAATCGAGGTACCCCATTTTATGACAACTTTCAACTTTCCCTCTATTTTTGTGCCTTTAGTAGGCCTAGTATTTCCGGCAATTGCAATGGCTTCTTTATCTCTTCATGTTCAAAAAAATAAGATTGTTTAAATCCGATAGGACTCATTTTTTTTTTCAAAACTTAGACTTGTATCATAACACAGATATCTATTTAGTGGAATATGGTCTAATATGGGTTCCGCCGAATATAAATAAAAGAGCTCTTCTGCATGCAGAAACTTATATATGGATAAACGGATTCTAGCTATTTTCAAATAGATCAGGATCGGTGGATGGCTGAAATGTAAAGTCAATGTATCTATATGTATGTCGATATCTATAAGGGAATCATATGAGGGGGATGTTATTATTTTAGATCTAACCAATTTGATGAATTAAATTATTCCTAAAGGTTCACATCAAAATAGTGCTAGTTGATGAGAGTTATTTCGGAAACAAAAAGAGTAAAGTCAAATTGATTTGGCTTATTCTCTCAATTCTAATAAAATGCAAACGGATTAAGTATGAGTTGGCGATCAGAACGTATATGGATAGAATTTATAACAGGGTCTCGAAAAACAAGTAATTTCTGCTGGGCGTTTATCCTTTTTTTAGGTTCATTAGGATTCTTATTGGTTGGAACTTCCAGTTATCTTGGTAGAAATTTGATATCTTTATTTCCGGCTCAGGAAATCCTTTTTTTTCCACAAGGGATCGTGATGTCTTTCTATGGGATCGCGGGTCTCTTTATTAGCTCCTATTTGTGGTGCACAATTTTGTGGAATGTAGGTAGTGGTTATGATCGATTCGATAGAAAAGAAGGAATAGTATGTATTTTTCGTTGGGGATTTCCTGGAAAAAATCGTCGCATCTTCCTCCGATTCCTTATAAAAGATATTCAGTCTGTCAGAATAGAAGTCAAAGAGGGTATTTATGCTCGTCGTGTCCTTTATATGGAAATCAGAGGCCAAGGGGCTATTCCCTTGACTCGTACTGATGAGAATTTAACTCCCGGGGAAATTGAGCAAAAAGCTGCTGAATTGGCCTATTTCTTGCGTGTACCAATTGAAGTATTTTGAGCAATGAACTGAGAATGAATGCTTTCTCGGCAGGAGGGAAAAAACAAAAGAACCCTACTGAAGTTTCTTCAGAACGCTCATTCGAGCCAAAGCAGACGTATACGGAACAAGCATAAAACGAAACATTTTTGTCCACAAAAATGGTCTTTTATACGTATTGAAATTCAATTCAGTAACAAAACAAGTAACAAATTGAAGATTCACCCCATATACCATATATCAAAATATTTCAAAATAAAAAATTTATTTAAGTCCAATAATATTTGTTGGAATTGACACTTTAGATCCAGATAGATCATATCTTGTCAATTTTTTTTTTTTTCAATCGGCGTTTTTTAGCTTTTCTTTTGTACTCCTTAATGACCAAACAATTGGATCTCTTATCAATTTCTGTCTTGGTTTGTTACTCATTTTTGACCATCACAATATTATATTCTTCATAAATTTCTCTTAATTATTCTATTCCGGGACTATGAGTAATCGGTGAAATTTTTTTGAAATATTTGATATTTTGATAGAATGATAGAAAAAGAGTTCTTTCGTCTCAAAATGAATACTATTCATTACTTGAAGTGGTTCTTTCGGGCATTCATCGAAAGGAGAAACTTGCTTCGAATTTGACCAATTGAGATATCTGGAAACAATATTTTTTTATTATTTTTCTTCATTCGAAGTGGATTCTTATTCTATTTCTGTATTCTTTCTAGATTCCTAGATTCAAGGACTAACCATGAAATTACAAATAAAAAACATTGAATAGATTCATAGGTTCGATACCTTGTAATAGAACTCATGCTTGATAGAAATATCAGATCGCATAGAGTCAACGGATGAGGTGGGATCATTAATAATTCACAGATGAAAAAATGGCAAAAAAGAAAGCATTCACTCCTCTTCTATATCTCGCATCTATAGTATTTTTGCCCTGGTGGATTTCTCTCTCATTTAATAAAACTCTGGAATCTTGGGTTACGAATTGGTGGAATACTAGGCAATCCGAAACTTTTTTGACTGATATTCAAGAAAAGAGTATTCTAGAAAAATTCATCGAATTAGAGGAACTCCTCCTCTTGGAGGAAATGATAAACGAATACTCGGATAGACATCTCCAAAAGCTTCGTATAGGAATCCACAAAGAAACGATTCAATTAATCAAGATACACAATGAGGATCGTATTCATACGATTTTTCACTTCTCGACAAATATAATATGTTTCGTTATTCTAAGTGGTTATTCTATTCTGGGTAATGAAGAACTCGTTATTCTTAACTCTTGGACTCAGGAATTTCTATATAACTTAAGCGACACAATAAAAGCTTTTTCTATTCTTTTATTAACTGATTTATGTATTGGATTCCATTCACCCCATGGTTGGGAACTAATGATTGGCTCTGTTTACAAAGATTTTGGATTTTTTCATAACGATCAAATTATATCTGGTCTTGTTTCCACTTTTCCCGTCATTTTAGATACAATTTTAAAATATTGGATTTTCCGTTATTTAAATCGGGTATCTCCGTCACTTGTAGTGATTTATCATTCAATGAATGACTAAAAACGGATCCGCTGATATTAATACAATTATAATGTTTATGACTTTATATTTGTACAGTACATAAGTAGTATTTATACATAAGTAAAGCATTTAAAATCGCACTGACTCTTTATATTTCTCCCCATTCCGGGGATTCATCCTATATTCCAGTAAAAATTTTTCGGTAAATAGCAGAATCGTGGATAGGGAACTATACTAGCGACCTACCCAATTTATTGTAGAAATTTTCGCGATCAATGATTGGACATGCCAACTAGAAATACCCTTTCTTGGATAAAGAAACAGATTACTCGATCCATTTCCGTATCGCTCATGATATATATCATAACTCGGACATCCATTTCAAGTGCCTATCCCATTTTTGCACAGCAGGGTTATGAAAATCCACGAGAAGCGACGGGGCGTATTGTATGTGCCAATTGCCATTTAGCTAATAAGCCCGTGGATATTGAAGTTCCACAAGCGGTACTTCCCGATACTGTATTTGAAGCAGTTGTTCGAATTCCTTATGATATGCAACTGAAACAAGTTCTTGCTAATGGTAAAAAGGGGGCTTTGAATGTAGGGGCTGTTCTTATTTTACCCGAGGGATTTGAATTAGCTCCTCCTGATCGTATTTCTCCTGAGATGAAAGAAAAGATAGGGAATCTATCTTTTCAGAGCTATCGCCCCAATAAAAAAAATATTCTTGTGATAGGCCCTGTTCCTGGTCAGAAATATAGTGAAATAACCTTTCCTATTCTTTCCCCAGACCCCGCTACTAAGAAAGATGTTCACTTCTTAAAATATCCTATATACGTAGGCGGAAACAGGGGAAGGGGTCAGATTTATCCCGACGGGAGCAAGAGTAACAATACGGTTTATAATGCTACAGCAGCGGGTATAGTAAGCAAAATCATACGAAAAGAA